CCCTATTTGCTTTTCTAGTGCTACTTTCCTTGAAATAAAGATCGTTGATAGCCATAGCATTTTCTCAATAAAGAAAGTGAGTAGCAGTGTACTGCTGAATTGAACTTTCTTGTATATTGAATTGACTAATTACTAATGCCTTAAGCTCCGGATATATATATATATAAATTCTTGGAAAGATTATAAGACTCATGCAGTCACCCCTTATCTTACTTACTCCATTTCTTTTGTCAGGAATAATGGCCTTAGATAGCGTTTATCTTATCTTTCAAAAGACCTTAAGCTCGCTATATTAACCTATAAAAGTCTTCCGCTTTCAAATGTTATCTTTCGCATGCCTTACGAAAAGCATTTCAAAAGTTTCATTTTTTCTGTATTTTTGGTTGAAAAAGCAAGAGGAAATGGCACATTATTAGATAAATAGTGCAGGCATGTGTTGCACTTTTTTCGAAATAGAAAGAGCTCTTTTGAGGGGCGCAGCGGAATTCATTCAGAAAGCAAGACAGAATAGGCTCTTACTGCTAACGAAAGAACTTCCCTTAAATCAAGATATTAGCTGTGGGACTTCGGTGCCTTAAGCGGAAGAGGGGATTTCTTTCTGGCTGCTACGCTCCTTTCTTATTCTCTTATTCTTTTTTTCTGTCTCTGAAGTGAGTGAAGTCAAGCTAGCGTCAGCAAATCGGACATAAGCAATACACCCCGTCCTTTAGAAAGACGATAGCGATTCTCTTCCAGTGCTTTAATTAAGAGAAAAAATAGTAACCTATAAGAAAAAATTTTAGGAATACCCGGAGCGTAGCTCTATCGGAACTTACCTCAGCGACTTCCTATCGGCTTCGAGCTATTATGCCCCACTAATGAGGAATAGGCAACTAAATCGAAGTCTTCATTTCCGGCTTTCGTAACTCCCAGGTAACTTCACCCTAAGCCTACTATACCATCTCCCGCTTCAAGGGCTGCTCTGCTCTGTCTGAAGATAGGGCTTTTAGTATAATATCAAGACTGACCTCCTGCTTCTGACTATGACTGATTTTCGGATGTTGAGTTCTAAATGCTCTAGCTTGATTCTCAACTCTTAAGAGGGCCTTTAAAAAGACTTAGATCGAGGAATCTCAGCAAACATAGGCATTTAGCTCAGATTACGCATCTCCGACTGAAAACTGAGGAGCGCAGCAAGAGAGTGAAAATCGGTAAGAAATTACTTGACTTCAAATCAGTCAATCCTAAACAAAATATACTGATTACAGGCTCTACTGAAATACTGAAACGAATGAAATCGAAGTAAATCTTACTCAATCCTGGAAATAGGAGTCGAAAGCCAATCATTTGAGATTGATGCTTAGGCTGCGCACCTTAGCAAAGAGAAAGTAAGAATTTGAGATTTCTCCCTCTAACTCAAGAAAAAGAGCTGCAACTATTTCCTCAGTCTGACTTCCGTGGAAGTCTAATTGATTTCATTCCTAGGTAGAATTGGGAGTTGAAAGCCAATAGGATTGAAGTCAGATTCTTTCTCTTTAAAGTTACGATTGTTCGAAGTTCAATTTGATCCGGGTAAGAAGACCTAAAGGCGTCCAAAAGGTTCTTGGGCTTCTTACGCTTTTATCTCTGTCTCTGCTGTAACTGCTAACAACAATAGCAATCTATCTTCCTTTCTGGCTTAGCCTGTTGCGTAACCGAATGAGTGTAACGAAAAGATACGTGAGTTGAACATAAAAGCTCTATACTTTACAAGCAAGAGATTGCTTCATTCAGGACAGAAAGTTCCTACAATACTAAAAAAGGGAAAGCTAAAGCAAAAGGGCCAAGAAAACCCCTGCGAAAGCGCATACGAATTATTCCTTGCGCTGCATTATCGTATAATAAGATAAAGGCCAGTCACTTCGACTCCTTAAATAGTGGCAGCAGGTCTTTATCCTTCGCTTTGGGGTTGAGTTTACGTGCCATCTTCAGCCTACCTAGGAAAGGGCTACCTTTTTAGTAAAGCATTTCCCCCGGAAATAGCCTTAGCTGGATTTCTTTCTTCGTAGAAAAGTGGCAACAAGCCTTCGTATAGGGCCAGGGCCGCTTAGCTGCATCCTTTAGCATCCTATGGGCCTAGGTCAGTCAACTTTATTTATTATAATAATTGGGTCTCCTGCCCGGGGGCATTCCTTTAGTAAGTAATCCGTGCAAATGAGGGCCTAAGGCTATTCCTTGCTGCGGAGCTAGCATTCACACCGCTTTCCTCATGTCAGCAAGCTCGGGGTCTAACCTCATCCTAAAACTACTTCTCCAAGCCGTAGACGGAAGACCAATAATGATACATCCTTAGCTATAGCTATGGGAAGAAGTACGATGCTTGTAGCCAATTCTACCTCTTAGCGAGGGCTTGACAGAGTTCTAATAGGGGATTCCGGTATATCGTATAGTTGTTTAATGTTGCTTTTAGGAGCGCTCTTTTCATCCAACTCTTTATTGAATAAAGAAAGAGATTGAGGAGCGTAGGGGCTTATAGTTTAATTGGTTGAAACGTACCGCTCATAACGGTGATATTGTAGGTTCGAGCCCTACTAAGCCTACCTTTTCACCTCCGGTGGCTCAGTCAAAGTACCCAAGATCTCAATCTAGCGAAACCACACTGCTGCCGCTGCCCTTCGGGCAATACGCGATGCAGCCGAATGAGTTTCACTTGAAATGAGTTGATAAGTGTAACGAAAAGAAAGACATAGGGAATAGTGAAACTCATATTTGAGATACGTATCACTCAAACCTACGTATCTTTCAGTGAAACTCCTTCCGTTCGTTCACTTCAAACGTCGTATTCTATACGTAATGAAAAGATACGTATAGAGAAAGTCATTTCATTGCCAAAGAAAGCCCTTTGCTGAGAAGGTATCACACGAGGATATCTAAAAGAAAATAAAAGAATGCAATAGAACACCTTTTCTGACATCAGGAGATGAAAGCTTCAAGCCAATCGGGCGGGCGTCGAATGAAATAGGTAGCCGGGTTCTCTTTCTACAACCCTTTTGAATGGATGAGTTTAGAAGGCTGCCGGATAAGTAGAGCCTTTCAAAGAATTGTTGAAGCAGCCGGGCATCCACGTAGGACCTGTTGCGAAGTCTTCCCTACTCAAGGGAATAGAGCGATTGTTGCAATCAGAGAAGCCAGCCCCGACTGTGCATCGAGAAGTTCGTCTAAGCATGAATATTTTCTTTTATGGGGAACGTCGATCTCTCTCTATGGCGTAGATAGATAAACCCGAAGCTAGTCTTGATGGACAAGAAATGCCCGCTCCGCTACTAAACTCACTTGGAGAAAGCAACTAGGTCCCCAAAAGAAAGGGGCAGGATATCAACTCATTTTTCCCATTGCATGCGACAACTAGTCGAGAAAAAAGGGAAGAAAGCCTAAGCGAGCGAGACAAGAAGGAATGTTGGAGCTATTCCCTTAGTTGAGTCCTTGCCTCTGGCTTGGGTTCTTAAGCAATTGGGCGGATTAATACTGTATTACTGTATCATTCTGGGCAAGACAGTCGGAAGCGAGCCAAAGGGTCGGCTTACTTTCTGGAAGAAGTAGCTGCTACTGTGATCATATCTGCTGTTCGCATATCCGCTCAAGCAAGCCTGTCCCAAGCCGGCCAAGCAGTTGCTTTGAATCGGATGTGAGGGATTGAATTACTTTAGTATATTAGTATAAATATATCTTTCCCGGGGAAAGAAATGATAGTAGCTTGTTGCACGGTCTCTCTATTGATTTATAGTTTGAGGATTCGTAAGAAGTTGGGGTCGATTTCTTTCTTTGTTGTTGATATCCTACAGATATTATGTTATTATGTATTTCATCCCTTTGTTTTGTAGATTCATTATGTTAGTGCTTTTATGGGAATGAGTTGATAAACGAAATGTTCCTTATTCCCTATGTTTCGTTACTTCGTTTATCAACGAAATGAGTTGAACATAGTGAAACGAAATGTTCCTTATTCCCTAATCCCTATTTCTTTCTTTTCGTTTATCATAATAGCAACGAATACGTATCTCAAAAGCATCAAGTTCGGAGGCACCACCTGTAGCGAATCCAAACATACCCAACGCCTCCTCGTCTGCCGCTGAAACCCCCCACTCTGATGCTTCCGGCTCCCGAGGCAAATCAGCCCTGGACGAAAGAAAGGAGGAACTTATTCTTTCAAATATAAAACGATCTCGGGGATGGCCAAAGAGTTGCGGATTTCAATGTGACAACCAATTTGAGCTTATCGAGGAGATGAAAAAGGAAGCGGGAGCTAAAAAAGAAGATTGCCCCGCGACCAATTCCGCGTTTAATGGGATTAGGGAATACCAAAGTCACGTCCAAGATGGACGGGGCGGAGGGAAACCTAACGATTGTTCCAATCGAGAAGGGGGGAAGACAGGAGTACTCAACGGGGATAAGGGATCCCCCCGGGTAGAGGAAGTAAGAGATGGCTCGCTTTTGGGAGGTAGACTTGGGCAGCAAGCTATCTGTTGTCCTGACCCGGAAAGCAAAAGTAGCTCGAGCCAAAGGCGACAGCGAGGGGTCGAATCAAAACCTTTCTTTTCTACGCTTTCTTCTATTACGAAATGGAGAGTGTTGTTATAGTCCTGCTACTTTTAAAGCATTTCAAGTAGTAGCATCTCAAGCCAGCATAAAAAGTCTTTCCATCAGATCAGGGCTTTAGGCAAGCTAGCTAGTCAGTGAGCCAGAGAGGGTAGGAGTCACTTGACTTGGAAGAAGAATTCTCCTAAGCTTGGCACTAGGTGATCTATGTGTCAAAGGGCGACTTTTCTTCCTATCCTTTCCCTTGCCTTGCAGCCTATGCATCAATCCCATTCTACCGATGTGTACTTCTTTGGAACAGCTTTCCCGATCCCATCATACTCTTTACCTTTCTTCCCCTTTTTGGTATTTGCTATCTTGTGGTCCGGTCCCTTATTTTTAGGCTTACCACGTGGCTGATTCCTCTTGCGACGTCTGTTGGGAGGTAGCATCCAATAGATCTATCTACTAGGCCTTTCGTCGTGGAAGCAAATGGAAAAGCAAAAGCGGAAACAGCTAGATCAACTGCCGAATCAGTCGAACTCGAAGCCTTCGCTCCTATGTCAATGGTTGGGATAGCTGGCTTACCTTCTTAGTTAGGACATTCAAGCTTCCAGTCTAATGACTGGACACGACCAACCCCGACTCTCTAAGCCCTCGTCTTTACAGGAATTGTCGCAGCTGAGCGTAGATGACTTCCCGCAGATTGGGCTACTTCTATTTATCAATATAGAAAGAAGATCCTACTTTCCCATCAAGACTAAAAGCGAAAAAGAACCTCTCATCTTGGGATGAGACCCTGGAAGCTTTGGCCCGGCATACTACTATCATATCAGGGATGAAAGGTGATCATTTCTTGTTCTTAGCAGCTATGGCTATTCATTTGAGTATTCAGGTAATGAATAGTCAATGAGCGAAGGGCGCAGTTACCACAGCTATGAGTTCAAGCGGCTACCCTATAGTAGCAGTTCATTGAGGCTCGACAGACCTGGGCTAAGGAGATGATCTGGGTAAACCCCCTTTTTTGGTGAGGTAAGGCACCTCCCACTTTCTGCTAGAGCAAAAATGAAAGAAATCGTGTATGTAATCCGCCCTCAAAGAGAGCTCAGCTCAAGAGGACTACATTCAACAGAAGAACGAATGAAAAAGGAATTCCTACAGGGAAAGGCAAATTGAAGGCTTTGGGACAACATATTAGAATAGACAAACAAAGAAAGACAGAGATAGGGTGCATCGAAGAAGATGACTGGTGATTCTTCACTTCTTTCTTCTCTTCGTTCTCCATCTAAGTTCCTTATTGTTTCAACTGCAAACTCCGAAAAATGATCCCTCCTTATACTGCTTGCCGTTCGTTAGCTACTCTAGTTCTCACTCCAAGTATTCCGTTCGTTCGGACTCTCCATTCTGGTTAGCTCGGTAGAGTGGCAGGCGAAATCCGTCTCTCTTTATAGATATTGAGATAGATATTGAGTAGGTAGGCGGCTAGTCACTTCTTACTCGTGTAGTGAGAAAAACCTTATTTTATTCTTAGTTCAATCACGAGTTGAAGGTTTGCGATAGATGTTGCCTTTCCTGGATAAACGATCTCAAATCGGCTTTTTTATTTAAGCAGATCTGTGAAAATAATCGGTTCATTTGTCCCTGGTTCCGGTTGGAAGTGTCATCTGTAGCGGGAATCGATATCTGTATTTGTATAAATAGTTGAGATGCTTTTTGCTTTGTCTTTTAAGCCGGATCTAGAATGTATTGGTAAGGATCTCTCCCCTGCCTATTTGTTTGGAGGGTGCTTGTCTCTGCTCTGAGTCCTCTCTCATCCAAGCAGCTGAAGAAAAGCAAGAGTGAAACTACGAGCTAAAAGCAGGCGTGCTCCTATTGAGAATACGAGACCACCTCCCACTTTTTTTTGGCGCACTTGTTTGATGAGCGCTTTTAAGCCTAAGCGCCCCATAAGTCAAAAGCTAGCCAAAGCAAGGTAGAAGTAGCAGTCTCAGTAGTGGTTGCAGGTGCAGATGAAGAAGACTTGGATAAAGGCACGTATGAGTAGCAGAATGGAAGATTGGCTTTTTAGATAAGGTTTCGAAAAGCAGTTTTTCCGCTTGTGCGAATCACAGTTCTTCTGCTTGTGTTACCTTTACAGTGGGTGGAGTCCCATCCAAGCATATCCTCATATCCTATTTTCAGTCTTTTAAAGCTGCTTTCGAGCCAGTGTAAGATGCATTGAGTTCCTCGCCACTTCCAGTTGCAGTGCCAATTGCTAATCACTCTCCCAAAGGATGTCCTTGGTGTTGTGTTGGCAAGAATCTCTTCGGAAAAAGAGGCGCTTTCTAGATCTAAGCGAATTCGACGCCACTGAGTTCAATTCTAAGCTAAACCCATTCAACTGCAGTCAAAAGGGAAAATCTTCCCCTGTGTTGATAGAAAGAGCTTTCTTTTCATCCAACTATTAATATCATAAGAAAGCTGTTAGCTTAGGGCAGAGGTATGCCACAAGCCTACCCGAGTTCCACAGCATTGATGTCGTTGTTTATTCGTTTTTCGGGTGACCGTTCTGGAATGAACAGCGACCAATTCCCTATTCAATCGAACCAGAAAATTAGACACCTTACACTCTAAACTCTGACAATTAGAACAACTAAATCAAGCTTCAGAAAAAAAAAGATTTTTTGCTTTCTATTCTATCTATATGGTAGATTGGATTGACGGATGGTGCACCTGTCAACAATTCATAGAACATGTTCATTTTCGTCTGCTTCGCTTCCTCAATTGCTCTTATATAGCAAGTTCATTAGGAAAATCCAATTTGGAGCAATAATCATTCATGCATTCTAAGTCAATAGTGAATTGTTCCAATATCCACATTTTCTTTTTTAATAGATTTAAATAGAAAGGAGGTAAGAGAAAGATTATGAATTTTGAGATAGAATCAATCGAAATTGAAAGGATGAATCAAATCCAATCACAATCAAAAGGGAAGAACAATTAAGGAAAACAGAACTCAAGGCGCAAGTACAATAAAAAAGCAGTTCAGTAATCCGGGAAAGGTTTTCACCAATTTTTTATTTGTAGCATTTTGGCGACATGGCCGAGTGGCAAGGCAGAGGACTGCAAATCCTTTTTTCCCCAGTTCAAATCCGGGTGTCGCCTGATCAACAAAAAAGTAGAAATATATTCTTTTGATATAACCCGCCGAATGATTCCCCAGCAGAAGGTTGATACTTGTTTGATTCTAAAGACTAAAACTATTGCATATTTAGGCTTCTTCAAGGAAATATTCGAGTGCTAGAGGGGCTATCAAGACTTCGAAAGCTTTCTTACATTATACGATAAGTTAGTAAAGGCATTTCAGGATATGATACAAGTGAAGAAAATCCCTTAGTAAGTCGGGTGCCTAGAAAGGGAAAAGGAGAGTAAGCAAGGCTTTTAGCAGAAAAAGATGAAAATCTACTCTTTATCCCCTGTTCATTCTTCCAACAATTTATACGGCTTGATGAGGCGCGCTTTTCATGCAGAATCAGTCTTCTCTGGTGCCAGCTGTGGAAAGATTCCCTAGTTCCAGCCAGCTCTGATATAGCACGGTTTGTCGGGGCGGAGTGGATCAATGGCAGGGGACCCCTGACAATTAGTTCTAAGGATCGGGGTTAGAAGGATCCTTTTGCGTAAGCGTACGTTGACGGTCCCTCTAGAGGGGGATTCCTATAGGGGTAGGGGTTAAGAATGTCCTCTTTCATAGGTTTCCGAAGAAAGGGATGAAAACACATTAGCTTTTAAACCAGAGTTTGGTGTGCCTTTAAGATAAGAGCCGAGAACTTTCTTTCTGAGGCTGATCTTTCGGCTGGGGTTAGGGACCAAATAGCTTTATCTGATTAAGGGGCTTTATTTAGTTCTTGTTCCGGCGGTTGATCTTTAAGCATCTTTAGTTGTTGGTGTAAGCGCGTAAGCGAGGCCAGACAGATTGGACTTAAGCCCATCAATCGTACTTGAGTTGCCAACCCTTTTTTCAAGGAACTCTCTAGCACCTCAGCTCACCGTATTTTACATAGCCTTAAAAAAGGAAAAGGAGGGTCAACTTAGCATGTAGATTCAATTGGCATTGACCTAGCTTACTTAGAAAATTCACCCTTAAATTCCCCGAAACCCATACTATTTCAGGCTCACCTAGACACACCAGTAAAGAAAGCGAGGAACAAAGCATAATATATTAGTTGGATGCTCTGCAGTGAAGAGTGAAGTGCCCAGCTGCTAAAGCAGTTGATCCACTCGACCGTGTCTTAGGCTTGGTCGTCGCAATAAGACGGAACGGTTCCCTGGAAATAAATAAGGGCGCCTTTAAAGCGTTCGTTGGAGGAAAAGGTTGATGCTAGAGTATTACATAAGCAAAAAAAAAAATGGGTTCTAAGGAAAAGAACTTGACCAACTTCATAAGAACGGTTATAGTTATATATAGAAATGTCATTTGCTTGCTCTTTTCACACCCGTCAACAAGATATCATAAGTTTCTTTCAGAATTTATTCCGCACTAGAGTTAGAGAATTTTCCAAGCTTTTGACATAAAGGACCCGTCCCTTAATAGCGTAATGGGAGTTCGCCCGTATAGACTAAGGGAGGGCTTTTCGAGTGACGATTGAAGCAGTCCCGAAGCCCCTCGCTTACTTACTTATCTTCATCCTTATCTTCATCAGTTCTCTCTATCACGAATTGGATTCGAACCAATATCAAGCGACTTTCCTTTTCGTCGATCGTGATCCCACCCACCCAAAAACCCTTGTCCTCATCGCTTATCTCTTCTCTCGCGTTTCTGACTACTTCCGCAATGCGTTCCATCATAGTATCCTTCGATACCTTAGAAACTTCTTCGTTGTTAAAGGTTGATCTCGGTTCTTTTTTTTTTTTTCGTCTGAAGCAACCTAGAATTGTTTGAATAATCTGATTCATTTGTTTTGGTTCATTCTTTGACTGCTCTGCTCCCCCCAAAAAAAAGAGAGACTGAATTTCCCTGTAGGAGTAGTGAAGAAGTCTAGATTTAGTTGGTTGTTGACCAACGGAAAGCATGGGATCAAAAAAGATGCACAAACGAAACTGGAAACAACGAATTTCTCAGGAGCAATATCAACTACCTAGACCGACCTGCTAAAAGAATTCCATAAACACCTAGCGAAGATACTGTACTGAATGACTGGATCGATCGTACTAGATAGATAGTCTCAGATAGACAACCTTGCATACGCAATTCCTCGAAGCCAATCTCGCACTTGACACGCTGAAAGCAAGAAAGACTTGGTTTTCTTCATTTCCGCTCTGAGAGGATCTTAGCCTACCGGGGACCGGCTCTATGAGCACCTTTGGGCGGTGCTTTCTCGATCAACTATCTGACTTGAATGAAGAAAGACAGTAAACCAGAAGCTTTTTCTTCTTCTCTTATGAGATTTCTAGTTAGAAGAAAATCTCACTCCGAAAAGCAAGAGTTCTCTTATATACGATTACGAGACCACCAGACGCGCCCCTGCCTCTCTCTAGGTCAAAACTCTCCTCTCCAGTGAGACCAGCCGAGCCAAAATCAAACTCAGAGTCGCAATCTTCCATGCCTTTCTAATCATCACAAGGCAAGGAAAGAGAAGATCTTTGGTCAATGACGGTGGATTTCGTACTTTATTTTCGTTTCTCTTTTTTAAAGGTTCGGATCGTCAAAGAAACTTTTTTTAGAAAACGGAAGTGCGTATATCTCTATCTACGCTCTTCCTACTGCTCATACGCGGACAATATCATTGAAGAAGACTTATCTAACTCGGTTGCTTTTCGGCCTTGCGCCAGGATGAAGATCATTCCTTGCCATTATTCGCTTCTTCTTTTCCACTAGGTATCGACAGACCAACAGCCGTCAATAGGGGTCAGAGGGGAGAAAGGAGAGCAGACAGCAACTTTGCCATTCCAGCTTGATGAAAAAAATACAAAAGAAAATGTTCGATTCTTCGATAAGAGCAGAAGAAGGCCTATAGCTCATTAATCCATGCCAGTAGGTGGAGGTGATACACCTAGATCGAGGAATATAGTCCATTACATACTAGGGCCAGCCCATAAAAGAAAATCTCGTTCTATAATAAATGAATTGTCTCACACGCTCTGAAGTCTTGGGACTGATCTTACCATTGGGACTGCGCCTAAGATCAATCCTAACCTACTTATAAGACGTTAATAACCGATTGAATTTCTTAGGACAAGCAGCCAATGAGTGTAATTATAGGCCTTACCGCATCCTCTTCCGCTAGTAGCCACTGCTGCTTATAAATCCCCTTTCCTAGAAGAAATTCTTATGCTAGGTTCGCCCTCTTCTCTTGGCCACTGGATCGAATCCAATAACTGTAATTTCACCTCTGGCCCCGATTGAGCATCCAAAAACTCCACCTTCTGCTTCAGTCGTGACTACATTCTCAGATTCCGGAAATAATCATCTTAAAAATACGATTTCTTAGGAACAATCCTGATAGGAACAAGTCCCGAACCCAATGGTATCATATCTATTTTACAAGCGTACCTATTCCTCTAACAGAAATAAATGGAAATAATGAAGCAAGGCTCAAGAGAAGAGGGGTCCGTCCATTGAGATTAGAGCCGCTCGCCCTTGGTTAGAGACAGACTTTCCCGCGGTTAGATAAATAAAAGTGTTTATTGTTTCAAGCTCGGCTAGACGCCGCGGTTAGGCAACTCGATTAGATAATGGGTAAAGCGCTCTCTTTCCTTCTTTCTGAGCAGAATATCTTTGGCGGGGAGAACACTACAGTACCACTTAGTCAAGTGAAAGCCGGGCCTTTCTCCAAACAAAACATATGGACCTGCTCTCACACCCCCTCTTTTCGGCAAAGGAGGTCACCTTCGGACTTTCTTTTTCTGATCCAATGGCGAATCCTATTATTATTCTTTGCTACCTTTAAGGCTCGAAAAGGCATGATAAGCTATAGAGAGACAAATGGGCATAGCATCCAGGTCCAGATGGAAAAAGAAAAAGGGTGGGAGTGTACACAAGAAAAGGAGAAAGAGAGGAAAGCTTTGAAACAGAATAGATTGGATTGAATACTGAGCCAGCCTATAGGTTCAATGTAATTGTTGTAGTTCACCAATCGAAAAGCCAGGTTTTTTGCAACTGAAGTGAAGAAGTGTAGAGATTTTAGTTGGTTGTTGACCAACGGAATGGGAGTTGTTGGGCGTAAAAGTTTTTTCTTTATACGATATTTTTAGTTAGATGAAAAGAGGGCTCTGAAACCGGTGGGAAAGAAAGGTGCTGACCATTCTAAACGTGGCTTCAAAGTTATTCTTTCTAAGCGCGGATTCAGTTGATTAACTGTGCCACCTTCCTTCTACTAGTTGAACTGTGCCACCTTCCTTCTACTAGTTGATTTAACCGCATCAACCGCAAAGAAAGTGACGACCTATTCTCTAGCAGCAGCAGGGGCAAGCCTAAACATCTACACCTTCCATGGGAATTTTGGAAGAATTCCATTTCCTTAAGGAATCAGTCCCAAGAGCGGCTACGACTACGAGAGCAGTTACCCTTCTAACCTTAACACCGGTTACGTCCTTCTTCTGTCATCGGGGATGGGAACCTTGGTAGGAATGTTGTCGGGTTCTTATGGGTGCATTAACTAGAAATTGGTTGGAATTGGAAGTAACTGTAAGCGAGGGAGGGAAAGGAAAAGCAAAAAGTTTTATGCGTTCGTGCTCCACATCCGTGAAGCACTTCACTCGCTCAAGAAGACACATAAAATTACTAGCTTTTCGGTGTTGAAGGAAAGAGGCTTTAAACCTTCATCGACGCCAACACACTGGCAGGGGGAGCAGCATGGAAAGCGAGGCTCCACACCCTTCTCCGTGGGCTTTAGGAATCGAAACCGGACCAAGCTCGCACACAAGCCTGCTACCAAGCAGGAGCAAAAAAAGGAATATGTTGAATTGGGACAGGAAACCATCATAAGCCAGCCAACAAGCAAAACGAGTTCTCATTCACGGATAACTAAGCTTTGACAAGGGAGAGGGGGACCCTTCTCATACCCGCCCTTACAGGAGCCTAACGGAGAAAAGTCTATGCCCAATAGGGGAAGACTGCGGTAAAAGGATGTCCGTCTGTTGATGGCTAGCTCGTAGACGCAAATATTGGACCTAGGTTTGTTGATGGATCTGGTCTTGTCGAACAGGTCCGGATTCGAGGTTCGAACACAAAAGCCCACTAGCCGAGCTGAACTGGTTAGTGATGGAAGCAATTCCCACGAACTGAGAACAAAAGGATGTACTTGCCCCCTTCCCCAGCCATTACCGCTCATCCACCGCTTTTTATGTTGAAATCCTGTCTTTGTCTTTCCAGGCTGTCTTTTGCGTGCTATTCCTTACGCCCTGAGAAAGAACCTCCACTTGGATTCATTTCAAGTCTCGAGTTCTTGTTTAGAATTCTCGTATATGAAGTTCGAACGAGAGCTTTGATGCAATTCAAATTGACAAGCAGTAGTGACAGCATAATAAATGTCCGGAGGACAGAACAAAATCTTTAATTCCCGGGTTTCCTTTGCCAATAGACCAATCAATGGTGCTCTATCGGAAACAAGATTCAGTCGCTACAAGCCCACGGCGGAGCACTCCTAAGGCTTGGTGAGCTAGGTTTAGTGACTGGGGCGGACTTCTATTCTATACCTGTCTCCTTCTGTTACTATTATATAACCTCCTCGAAGCAAGGAAGGGAAGGAGGAGGAGAAGCTATAGAAGAAAGGGTTGCCTTAGTCACTTTCTTGGCAACCAATATCAACTTAGCTAAACCAAACCAAGATAGGTAAAGTTTAACCAATTTATCACCTCGATCAGACTTCGCTCTTACGTGTTTTCGTAATACAGCGGGTATGATCTTGGGAATACCACACCTGGTCAGGGATACTGGAACAGAAAGTAAATCACCTTTATGGTAATTACCAGCATAGTACCGCTGTAAGGATACTGCACATTGCTTTAAATATAAGGCAGTGTACAAGAATCCAGATTTATGTTTTAAGTATCTGACTTGCTTAACAAAGGAACATCCCGCAAGGGCAATCTCTTTGGACATGGACGCAGTGGCGACTAGAGGAACTCGAAAGAGAAGTCCCTTTAATAGTCGGGCATGTTCAAACATGCCCCTAAGGAAAACTTAGGAGATCTTTCGATCGCACAAAATAATTTTAATAAAGTCATAATAATATGTTTTGTGTGTTTCGATGATCCCACTAAGGCTTTCCACTCTCCCTGTCGGACCAAACGAATCGGTCTCGGGGGGAGGCGCCTGGGTTCCAACCAGGGGTTCTATTCCTTTAAAGATTATCTTTTCCATTAGCCGAAGCTTCTGGGAAGGATAACCGATATCGGGATAGAACTCGAGATTCTAACAAGATATTAGTTCTTGACCAATAGTGAAGTAGCCTTTAACAGCTACAACACAATTGACCTTCGAACACAACCCTTGTTAGTGCTCCATTCGACATCCTTAGAATTAACCAAACAACCAAATTCACCTTATTATTCAAATAAAATTGTACGAGTTGTAAAAGCGTAAGAGCTATATAGAACCACCTTTGGCCGGTCTCACATCTTCCCATCCTCTACTTAGTTGTCTCAATTACATCGATCCTGAACTACGTCCAGCCAAGTATTCTTGCCCTTACCCTTTCGGTCGAGCACAACCTCCCGAGCGCTAGGTTCAAGCAACTTCATACCACTTCGTCCCTTTCACTCTTCAACCTGATCTCTACATTCATAGCTTGAAAAAGCAAAAGAGGGTCACCTCTCTTAATGACTATTCTTAAGCTTCCTTTCTTTGGGAGTAGGATCTCTTTCCTAGGAGCTCATAGAAAGATAGCGAAGTCAGATAGTTCTTTCTTGCTTTCCTTCTATCTTTCTTTCTATTTCAAAGTGGTTCAGATCACTGCTTACTTACTTGACTTGCCCCCTTTTTTTTAAGCAAGGGGGAAGTCGTGCAAGCAAGCGAAGTGGAATCTATTAGAATAAAAAATAGTGCAGCTCGATCAGTATAAGAATAAAGCCAGGAGGTTGGCAGGAAAGGTGACTTTCTTTTCCTTTTCGACTTCTTCCTTTAGAACTTCCTGTAAAGTGGAAGGGTAGGCCTTTGGCACCAGAAAGGTGAGGATCGAAATTAGGAGAGTGAAGAGAGGAAGGAACCCTCTTTTTAAGTCCTACGTACTGCTCTTCTCTCAATCGCTCTTTGGTATTCGGAAGTGGAAAGCGAACTGCTGGCTGTGGCCGAAAAGAGAGGTTCTGTCTTTCTTCATCCAAGTAAGAAAAAGATGGGACGCTCGCAGACCGGAAGGAAGAGAATTATTAGAACTCTCGTCCGCCCCTCTCCTTACAGTCAAGTGGCTGAACTTTCTTACTTATGCGATGAGGAGCTTACTTAGTATTGAAATCGAGTTGGCAGAAAGTACCGAAAGTCGGCCGCCCGCCCTATCATCCCGTGTCTCAACCAACTTTTTTCTTGTCTCCAAATCTCTCTTTTGGCTTTTGAAACTTCGATTCGTGACAGCTACTCATACGTGCCAAAGAGGCTTCCTTCCCGCCTTGACCCAGCTAAAGGTAAAGGTACGGATTAGGTGGCGAAGAAGAGACGGAGGAGCTTCCTCCCCCATTGACGGCTCACGAATATGAGTCCCACGTTTAGGAGAAGAACTGAGATAGGCTGCTTTAGCTCTGTCTCTATCCGAGGAAAGAGTGTACCGAATCTGCCTCGTGGCATTATTGGGTTCGCTTGCAAACAACACTTCTCCTCTCGCCCACCGAAAGGAAAGGGTAATGGTTATACACCTCTTACCACATTCACTACAGGGCGCCAACCCTCACTATCAGTCAGTTTTCCCACGTCTGTTAGACTTTCTTTCAAAAACCTTGACTAATAGAATAGTGAAATTAGAATAGGCTGAGAAAAGGGCTAAGAGAGAAGCTTAGGATATTACTTAAGTAAAGGGGCGTAGCAGTTCTTCTTTCAAGCTCAAAATAGGCCGTCTATTGCTATATCTCCTTCCTGATCCCCCCCGGGAATCACATCACTTTTGACATAGCACCCCAAGAGAACCTTTTAAAGAACTATTAGTACCCTTTAGTTAAGAGATTACTTTCTTAGTAGTTGCTAAAGGCTTCTTTCTTCTATATCAGGAATATAGGTCAAAAGTGATCTTCAACTTGACTTTATCTTCAACAATAAGTTCTAATTATTTAGATAAATAAAAGAAAATGAAAAGAAAGATATAAAGCAACGGAGCCGTCATAGTCTGTTTTAACTCCTCCGCAAGGAAGGAACGAGTCGCTTCCCCCTTTCCTTCACCACCAGCTGGAGCACAGTCTTCGCCGGTCTCAAGGTTATCAACAAGACAAGCCCAATAACGCGGCTACGAGCTCTTTCCTTACTCAGACCCCAAGCGGGCAGGGTGACAAGACTTTGATGCAGGGTTCGGCATGGTCTTTGAGTACAAGCCTGGGAGGACCAATTTGCCGACGCACTAAGTCGAAGGGCCGAGTTGGCATCCAACAAGTTCGAATTAGAATAGATAGCATCCATGAGGGGCCGTCCCCGAACGCATAAGATAGAAAAAGGACCCCCTAGCCCAGACCCTGCTGAAAAACGTGAGCAACTTCAGTTAGAAGTTCCGCTCGAGTGGAATGGTTGTTGGTACTCTCTTTCATATCCTCCTCCTGTTGGTGACTGACCTCTTCCTTTCTATTTAGAAAGTGGAACAGAACTAGCAGCAGATAGGCATTCAGTTAGCTTGAAAACGGACTCGTAGTTAGAAATCGCTTCCTCAACAACTATCTTTAGAATGTCCTATCTCTCTCTTCAACGCTTTAAAACGAGCTAGAAGGCTTCTCTTAAAGCAGAAAAATGGGAGTTCTAGTAGTTTCAGCTATTCGATTCGAATGAGTGCCCTCACTTCCTTTCCTTACTACGATATGCCCCAAAAAAAGAAAAAGAAAGTGCAACATATCAAAGAGCGATGACACAAATTATCAGTGACCTCCTACATAACATATGCGAGCCTTACGTGGACGATTTGGTAGTCTTTTCAAAAGAAAGAACCGACCACATCGAAAATTTACGCAAGGTCTTCGAAAGGTTAAGAAAACATCAATTGAAGATGAACCCGAAAAAATGTGCATTCGGGATCGGGCGGAGGCCTTAAATCAGTAGGGCAATAGCATAGCTATTATTGACCTGACCCCTATTCCATTACTTAAGCCTACTCTTTCTTCAAGATACGAAACGAGCAGCCGAAAACGGCTGTCCCTATTGTATTTTAGATGGAGTCATCTACAGGGCTAAGAATCTTACCTTTACTTAGAGAGGGGTAGCGGTACCACGCTCTTCCGTGCTCGTAGGTTGACTCACCTATGCATCCCGACTAAGGTCTCACAAACGTGCACTTCCCTTATGCATCCAACCGCTTCACTAATGTGAATAGGTTATACAGAAGGGTAGGTTGGTTATATACTCTTATGCGCCTTCCTTCTTCGAACCTTTTGGTATGTATTGCCCCCTAACTATAGATCAGATCCACCAGACAAGAAACTCAATTCCGCACTGCTGCTGAGTCGTCGGACTTATCCACCAAGGGATTCGTGGAATTTCTGTGGATTGCGTTGGGGGAAATCTACCAAAGCTAGGCAGATAGATAGACTCCTTTCCCGCTGCTAAGGGAGAGCAAGAAAGAAAATCAAATGATTGTTTTTTAACCAGCGCCCTCTTTTGGGTATGCAGGTACTAAGAGCCCTCTCACTACCAACCAGCGGACATCATCTGGCTGGGTCTTGCCGGTATCAACAACGAGGAAGAAACAAGCAGAAACAGCAACTAACTATGGCTCTTGGCCCAGACAACGTCCTAGGCGTAGGGGAGATCGGAGCAACAGGGAACGCCTAGACGACGTTTTTCTTCCTGGGCTGCAGTAAGTAGATCGAGAGGTCGTTCCGCCCCCTGTCCCCGAATATGGGGAATATGTTCTCATAAAATCTTGCTCCAATCTGACCTAGCTGGCGAGCGATCCCAGTTCGCGACAGAGAACAAGACAGCAAGCGAGCGTACTTTTGTTCGCTTCTTCTCCACCAAGCACGGAAGTTTAAGGATAACTGTAGGTCGGTGGCTACCTAAGGAAACTCCGATTCGATCTGCCCCCCGGCTGGGAGGCATCTACCTCATCCCGATCACAAGGAGAGGTTCACTATGATGGGGGGTACTTTTTTTTCCCTTAAGGAAAAAATGAAATGCATAGGGGACCATCCTTTTGTTGCGGCATGCTCCTCAGATTTACGGATTCGCAGGGGGCCTCAGGCCCTACTTAGTTGACTGATAATGACAAAGGCTTGCGAAACTAAGTAGGGCCTTTTCCTTTTTGTTTGAATAACCCATTCTCATTATCTTTAATAAGTAAAGTAGGCAAACCTATAGGTCCTTAGTAGCGTTGACAAAGAAGAAGGAGCCGGTTAAAAGAAAGCGAATCTTTCCATTTTTCTTATAGTTTCTATTATATAATAATAGAAAATAGAAAGAAATTTCTTATTCTTATATATAGGCCAGCTTGACAAGCAACCCTTCCTCTTGATCTGAGGTGCGAAGAGAAAGATTTCTTTTTTATGACTTCCACTTATCGATCCCGGCCCAGAAAAGTGACCGACCAGGGCAGGGCCCTATTGATAAATGAAAGAAAGGGTTTATGAGCCCTAGCCCTGTAAGCCCACACCTGTGTAGAGTAGATCGTTCAACACCTGCGGCACAAACCCATTTTGAACCTATTGGTCCTAGTATCATAGGCGACCGAACGGCCGCCCCCTAATTACTAGACCAACCTGCTATAATAATTCCATAAACACCTAGCGAAGATATGGCAAACAAATAAAGTAGTCCTATGTTCGGATCTGACAATACCATACCATAATCAAAAGGTACAACGGCCCGAGCGACCAGACTTAACATAAATGTAGCCACTGGAGCCATTCTAAAAAGGGAGAAATTAGCACTACTTGGTGAAATAGGTTCTTTTAGAATCAATTTCAAACCATCTGCTAGAGGTTGTAATAATCCAAACGATCCCACTACATCAGGACCCTTTCGACGTTGCACAAAAGCCATTACTTTACGTTCAGCTAGCACTAAAAAGGCTACTCCTAGTAGAAGTGGTAGAATTATTCCAAGTATTTCAGCTGGAACAGCTATGTACATTTTTTTTTCTATTCACTCATGATCTGGCCTGGTCGACCCAATCATGATATTGAAGGAGGGGACCTTTTCTCGAAAAAAAAAAAATTCTTGCAACTACGAAAACCACAACACAAGCACTCCTTTTCCATTCATTCTATCTAAGAAAAAGAATTTAGCATAGACCACGACCCCCCATCTTTTCATTTCTTTATCTATATGAAACCAAATGGGCGAGTCTTTATTATTGATTGGGGCCCTGAACTCAATGAGAGTGGGGATTCGCTCCTCTTCGGGCAACTCGTCCACGTCTGCAAGATACCTGACGGCGTCTACGAATTTCTCGAGCGTGAGCTCGTCCTGCGCTCCTGCCTGACGGACAACAAGTTCTTTTGCCTGCCCACAGATTTCTTGCAAGAGCCTGCCACACTGGGCGGCCTTCTCTTCAGTCTCCCGATGCAATTGGGCTATTTCCGCAGGAGAAAGGCCTACTGGAATCTCGTTGAGGTCTGGAAGCGCAGGTGCAGGATCCCCGCAAAAGGCTATTGAAGGGGCGGCGAATGCTGGAAAAGCTAAAGCAAACCAGAAAGGATTTTGATTCAAAATCGTACTTGTGTTTTTAGAAAAAGAAAATCATAAGGAAACATTATGATTATGAAAAGAAAAATCTTACTAAAGAGAGAAGTCTATTAGACAATAAAGTACATATACTATATACACTATATACGATATTCTTAGAAAAAACCTCAGGATTAAATAAAAGAAAGATATATACTAAAAACAAACTATAATGATATTCAACACTTTATGGGTGTTGACCCAAGTAGGCCTAGGCCAAGACAAGACACCTTCCCACCTTCCTTCACTCTGCAATAGCCCGACGACCCTTCTCTTCACAAGTAGGCTTGGCGCTTAGTCGATTTGAAAGGCTGGAAAGATGCAAGAAGACTGAGGAGGCGCTGGAGTGAAGTGATTCCGGGGCTGGGATCACGAACGGGAATCTAAATAGAAAAGAAGGCTAAGGTCGAGATAGTCTTGGCTAAGCAATTCATCTACCTTCTTTGTGAGGTATTATTTTTCTAATTCACATTATTCAATTAGGTAATAATCGCCTTATTTCTGTCTTATTTCTTTCTTGTAGTACTGTCGGTCTAAGGAGAGGAATGGAAGTAGTCGTCTTGCTTCTTTTCTTTGGATCCGCTTATGTCTCTACTTCGCTTGATTCTCATGCCAGTGGACTCCATGCTCTGTTTTTGGCCTTATTAGCTTGATTTCATAAGTGAGCATTTTTCATTGAATAGATAGTGAGAAAAGCGCCTTTCGTGATTCAAGTAATAAGCTCGGATTCATGATTGAGAAAGAAATCTTCCAAGCGCAGCTTTAGCTGAATCTATTATAGGGTAGGCTCTTTGGATAGATTGCCTTAAGGCGATGAAGGCCCACATATTTTGAATCTCGGCTCCCCTCAAGGAAAAAGCGGGATACTTAGCTGAAAGGGTGAACAAGGCCGAGCGCCTTCAAAGGTTGCTCCAGTCGCCTGAAGCCTTGTGGATTGATTGTGGGGGATTTAGGCGTGTCACGCCAACCATCTTCCAGTTCCTGGATAATCGTTCCCGGATAATGCTTGCCGCAGGGGCTAACCCTATCTTCGCGCATACTTCCTTGGTTGTCTGGGAGTTGAATCAGAAGCATCGAATGAAAGGTTCTTTCCAAGACCATCTGCTATTGAATCAGCTGCTGTTGCCGGGCGAGATTCTATCTTTTCCTTGTAGTCCACGGGATTTTACTCTGGGGAAGCTCATTCCTTGGATGGATCATAACTTATACAAAGGATAGTCTCTGTAAGAAGGACCAAAGCGCACTGAAAGAACCTACCGATTCTTGCCAGTCATAACAACCAGAACGGGTTAGCCTTCGTTTGCCCCATTGGCGAAGTCATAAGTTGTGGTGAATCCGTGTCGCTACTATAAAGTGCTTTCCATAGTTCAATAGAGAAAAGAGAGAAGAGCAGGCCGATTTCCTTTACTTTATTATTAAACTTAAACAAAGAATCCTTTGACTTTTAATGCCGAAACCTTGAAAGCAAGGAAGGGCCTCTTTCCATCCATAGAATCTCTTCCTTATGCTAGCACTTTCGGCTATCTTTCTTAACCTGCTTCTATCAAAGCAGCTTGTAAACTCCGACCATCGTCTCAGTGAAGTAGCCCATGGGTATGGGATACGAACGATTAAGAGTTCTTGCTTAAAAAAAAAGGTATGTACTAACTGAGAGTGGAATCTATCCTGACTTTCAAGTAGCGCTTGATTGAGGGATGAACCCCGAATCCGTACTTTCCGGTACTATGCCTACTCCCCTTTCCTCTTTCAAGTGGGTTGAACTCTTTCTAAGGCAAAGGGCCAAGTGTGTGCCACGAGTGCTCTGTCTTCGAAAAGGCAGAATGCTGTTATAGAATCCGCTATTTTTGGAATAGAATAAGCTTTGTGTCCTAACCAGATGCCGTGGGGCGATAAGGGGTGCTTTATCTAAACTAGGCAGGAGAACTTGGCTAACTTTCCTACTCTGATAGCATCTCTGAACGGCAGGTACCCACAACCGCCGTAACGAAGGAATGAATCTATTAAGTGGGAAAGAGCCCTCGTAAGGCCTCTCTCATCCCTTGCTTATGCTGAATCGAGATTTTATTGGTCTTCTTTGACCCGCGGGTGCGAATCGGTAGCTGTGAAACTAGCTCTGGCTTGATGACTGCTTTACTTTTCGCCCTTTCCTGGGGCATAGAAGGAGTTGATCCTGGTCGAGGTAAATGGATTTAGGAATTCATACCCTCTCACGGCCGAAGGCCCCGCAACACGTTGGAGAGCTTTTAGATCCCGCCCTACCCTAAAACGCCCATTCCCCTAGAGTTCCGAAGTGATTCTCATTCTCACCGCAGCCTTCTTAAGCCGAAAGAAAGCCGGGCAAGAATCTCATGGTAGTACGAAGGGGGAGCAGAATCGTATCTGGGAGTGGTTCTTCGGATCGATCACAGATTCTCGGCCCCGTCTTTTGGCTTCCACTCCAGTTGACCTCTCTTGTTTCCATCCCACCGTGAGAAGGTAGAGAGCAAAACCAACCCAGCAAACAACTATTACTATGCCCCTATTAGTAAAGCATGTACTTCTTGCAAGGCTTGCTGAGCTTCTTCATGTGACAGACATCGCAAAAGTAGTCCGTTGAACGATCGCCGATCGAGGGCATCGTAATAGTATACAATTTTGGAACCCTGATGGGTTTCGCAGTCGACCATTTGATAGCCCTGTTCCTGAATATACACAGAATAGGGCTTCGATGAGCCCTAGAAGTAAAGGGGTTCTTGAACCCTTCTACTTCTAAGCAATTAGAAGAGCGCGGAATTGGACCTCCCTCAAATAGATGGATCTGGGATTTATTGTGGAACCGAGCATAGAGAACCGGGGGCGGGCAGGAAGATAGGCTAGGCGGAGTAGTCGCTCTGGAGCAGGTTCTTCGACTGGATCAATGCATGTATGAACCCTAAAAAAATCCCGAAGGTCTAGTCTAGAAAAAACCCGGATTTTGTTGGGTTAGCTTTTTGGTAGGAAAGGCGGTCACAGGAAGAAATGCCCTACCAATGAATAGATTAGTCTACTAACGTCAACAATCTCTTTCTTCATATACGAGACCGTCTGCTTTTATATCCTAAACTATAGATATGAAAGAAAAAAGAAAGATAGATATTCCCATGGTAGGAATAGGGCAGTTGCACTAAGGAAGAGAGCTAGGGATTTGATAAAGGTGATAGGACAGGGTTCCAAACCTGCCTTAGTCTCAAATAGGGCGCAAGCTAGGGACATTACTATATGAATGAGACTTCATCCTTATTACATTACAAGCGATACCTCAAATTCCTAAAATGCTCCTCTAGTCCCGAGCTTGGTAAATAAGGCCGTGGGAAATTCTTTTCTTCCGGCCTTGTTGTGATAGGGGGGAGTCACTCTTGCGTTCTCTCTCTTGGGTAGGTCAGTCTCGCTCTCTCTTGTCGGTAAGTATATCTGTTATGGTATTGCTGTCGTGCCGTTCCAGTAGTGTTTGTGAGTTTTTAGTTTTGAGGGGGGGAATGAAAAAAGGTAAATAAAGACCTTAGCCAAAAGCAAGGGATTCCCGGGGCCCGAACGAGAGCAGAGGCAGCAGGGCAGGTATTCTCAAAAAAGAAAGAAAGGAAAACAGGCAGGGAGGTAAGAGCGAGTAAGACTAGGTTATAGCAAGACAACAGAGGTTAGATAGCTCTTACCGGAGGAAGAGGGTTCAGGTCACCCGTCCCCTTGACCCAGACACGAACTAATCCTTCTCTCTCTCGAATGTATGCCCGGTTTTCGTCGAATCTTTTTGATCACCTTCAAAAACAAACCGGAATTCCGTCTTGACATGATAAATAGTGATGCCCACCTGCAGAGCGTAGTCCTCCCTGCAGCCTTGAAGTAGACTATTTCTCGAGTCTGATCTTATCCCCAAAGCCTTTTTGCAAAAGGAGTAGGTAGCGAGATAGATGACTAAAGGCTGATGCTCTTTGCCTCTTACTAGTAAAGGGAAAAGCCCTATATATCTTATTAGTCAAGCCTAAAGGCCCTTTACTAATATAATAGAAGGTAAGACCGGCTTTCGCGCAGCAGCTGCGCCCTTGCTTCTTGCCCATAGAGAGTTAGGATATTTTGTGAGCTCCTTCGCCTAGTGGAAACCTCCGCTTTTCGGCCGTAATCCCGTGCTTTACCAACGCATTCAATGGATTCCACCATGAACCGGGAGCGGGCGAAGACATGCAGCTTCCATTTTAGGGGTACACAGTCACGTGCTGAGCAAAGAGGTATATATCACACTCATTCACAAGCGCAAGGTGCGGCATCCGCCTGAACGGGGAGAGGATTTCCCTAAAACAAAGATAGGCGTGTCAGGAAACAATGTGAAGTCACCCCTATTTCGCTGTCCAGGGAGCTGTTGACTAATGACCTAAAAAATGCGTGACGTTTGGGAAGCATGAGCAACCCTTCGCGCACGAGATAGCAATGACAGGAGATTGACCGGTCGGGGTCGAGTGATCTCAGGGGTTTAGGGGTGCTTCTCCTGCTGCGACTACCCCTCTTCTATTTGAAAGGTAAAGGCCCACCAGAGAGAGGCTAGTGCTTTCATGAATGAATGCGGTAAACCCATCAATCTTTTCGTTACATATCGGGGACAGGGAACCAGCCCAGCTAACTCGATTTCCCGAAGAAAAGAGGGGGCGCTCTTCCAATATTGAGCTCCTAGCCCTACCTCTCTTTTTTCAAAAGTATATAGAAATGGTAGGCACTGGGAGTGAGTGAACTACCCGGGGAGAAAGGGGCAACCTCTCTATAGAAGGGAAGGTGCGGAGCGAAGGCGAACACGAATACTAAAAAGCGGTTCATGGGGACCCCAAAAAAAGGGGATAGAGAGCGCGGAACGGGCTTTCCAAGCATAAAACAATCCCTACCTATACATTCCATGGCAACAGACAGAAGGCAGTTTTCTCGTTGTTCTTAACCCCAGGCACATTTCCGTTCCCAATAATCTCCATGAAAAGACTACCATGATTCCCGAACGAACCGAGGGAGAGTCGAGGCATGAAAAAACTTATCTATGATCTGCTTATTTCCAAGTACGTATCATCCGCTGCGTTATCCGCCGTCTCTGCGGCCGCCAAAAGCCTACCCTCTCTCGGATATTGAGTGGGTTGACCCGGGAAGAGATCCGGACGAACCTTCCAACAAGAAGAATAGAAGTTGACCACAAGGCCATCTCTGTGGGAGGCTGCTACCCATAAGGCCATCTCGGGCATGGGAAAGAAAGGCGGCGGACAACCGACTTAACTGGAGAGCCTAAACGGCATTGAGGATGAGTCCACCGGTCGACAAACGGCTTCTATCTACAGGTGCTTTCATTATGGATCGGTCGACTTGTCACGATTGATTGCTCACACACAATTAGGTTAGGCAGGCTTGGGGAGGTGATCTGAATCGCTATCGATACGATGCGGGGCTGATTTGCTGACCGTAACGAACTTGACTCTGCCCCAAAAAGGGCGGGAAGACCTTTGACCTGGGCTGGGGAGGGATTGGGGTCGCTTTTCTTTAGGACTTTAGTCCGTAACAAGGCTCGAAGACCTCCGGCTGGATTTGAAATGGATCAGGTAGGGCATCCGTTTACGACGTGGGTGGGATTAGCAGTTTTCTCTATTTTCTTCAATGGTAGGAAATAGGCATCAGCGGGGGTATATGGGAGGAAACCAGTCTGCAGTAATTCAAATTGCTCCTTCGGATCACTAAGTAAAATCTTGACTCACACATACCGCGGTGTATTGTTGTCAACTCACATAGTCGCACCTACCAGCAACAAGACGACTACTCCCTGCACGCCACTAAACGGCGCTATTTAACGCTTGGGTTCGCCCAATACAAGAACTACAGCCCAACCTAGCTTAAGGCTAAAGCCGTGGACTACACCCCCGTGAGAGCCCTCTATTTGACTAACATACTCCCTTTTGATCTCCCCCATACCTTCATATCAAAGCTGGGAATGATTGACTTTCGGATTCAAATAATAGCGCATAATGGCAGTACTCCTTCCCATTTCTTCTTTTATGATCTTATCTACTTGAAATGCTTACCTGTAAGTGCGGAGAAGGTACCCAGGGGACCAAACGAAAGGGCACTGAAAGGTCTTCAATTAAAGCTTCGCCAGTACTTGAAAGACTCGAAAGACCTACTTGATGAGTTTCCTTATGAGTGAGTTCGTAGGTGCCTTTAAGTCGAGTGTAGCGAAGGGATTCTCCTAAGAGAAGCTTTAGCCCTTGAACCTGAAACGACTTTTATGAGCTGTCTCAGTAGTGACCGACTTTATTTTATTAGCTGTATGATTAGTGGCTTAGCTGTTAGCTGTCTAAAAGCTACGGTAAATAAAATCCCTTTTGAAAATAAACCACTAATCCGCCTTAGGTACTCTTTTAAGTCCGTGTAAGGCGGAGGGAATGAAGGGACCTGCAGGAGGCTGAAAAGCCGTAGTGCGCTAGCGCTAGCGAGTTAGCGCAACAACTTAGTGTCTTGTTTTCTTCGCTGCTTTTTTTTTACATAAGGTCCGCAGGAAAGCGGTTGCTAAGGCTTGTAGCTTGCTTCTGTCCTTAGTCAATTTTGGACTGAAGCTGTTCTGACTGCCGTATCTTTTTTGAACCGAATACCTTCCTCTGTAATCTCTGGTCTCTCTCTTTTTGAGAGAAGATTTTCTACCCCGCCTGCCTATGAAGAACCTCAAGTCTATCGGGAAAGGATGTGGTGGTAACCCCCGCAGCTTTGTCTAGAACCGGGCGTCCAGCCGTGTAGGAAGACTCACCCTAGCCACTATAGCGACCCCACCCCCAACTCTAGCTGAGAAGCACCCTCCACCCACTTCCATTTTTCCGTGTGCCCAAAAGCCCGCCCGCCCGGTTTTTGAGACCCTTTCTGATTCCCTCACCCAATCTCATGAGAAGCAAGCCCAGCAGGCCCTGCCTTAACCTGTCCTCAGACAGCCAGCCCTCACCAGGCTGCTGGCATTGCTAAATGCTCCGCCACGAAGCAAGCTTTCCCGAATACGACAGATGCGGAAGTGGCTAAAGAAGTCGGAGGAAGAAGGTAGTTGGACAACTGTATACACGAGGGTACATTAGTATTCTGGGAATTGGCAACATTGAAAGAAAGGGTAAGGGGTAGGAATAAACTTTTTTAGGTCTTGCTCTACTAAAGTAGTCGGCCTAACCTTCGGTTCCCGTAACCAAGTTTTTCTTTCTCACCCCTTATGTACTTTTTTTTACTTCATCCATACTTTTTGACTTTTTCTGAAGTGTGGGGCAAACGGCGCCCTCTACTTCTACTTCTAACTAAAGGCGAACAGCCGGCATTGCAAGCAAATAGAATAGAAAGCCCCCGCCCGTTTGAGCCGGAAAGCGTACCGGCTGTTTGAGTCGCGAAAGGGCCGCTTGCTTAATATTATTTATATAATAATAATAAGAAATCTATAAACAAAAAGAAAAAACGAAAATCTTTTTTTTTTTTTCGAAAATTCTTCATTCCTGGGAAGAGGAAGAAGCAGATAGGACAAAGGCCTTCTCTTTCCGTCCGCTCTTCCCGAAGTGAGCGAATTGCATGTAGAGATCCGTAGGGGCTTATAGTTTAATTGGTTGAAACGTACCGCTCATAACGGTGATATTGTGGGTTCGAGCCCTACTAAGCCTACCACCCCCTTCTCTTCACCTGATACAAGGCAGTCGAAGTACCCGCCACCCTGCAGATCTCAATCTAGCGACGGGAACCACACTGCTGCCGCTGCCCTTCGGGCACGCCTCCTATGCTTATCACTCACCTACGCTCTTGCAGCATGCCCCCTTCGGGCAATACGGTGTAATACGCGAAGCAGCTGAGCCATAGTTCTTCGATCGCTATATTCTTGCGATAGCGAAGGCGTGGCTCATCCTCTAAGAGAGAGTAGATGCGAAGGTTCGGATCGAAGATCTTCGCGAGACAGCCCCGGGGCACCATAGCATGTCGGGAATAAGGGGGACATAGTGAACGTAACCACTCCCTTGGTTGGGGGCTGTGACTCCCCTATCCTTTCAATTTTTTGATTCCCAGGTCTTTTTTATTATCACTGTTGGAATATTTTTGTTGACGACTTGGTCAGGGCGGTTCACAATTTCTTTGCTGAAGGCGCTGTTAAGCCCTAAGTTTGAATTCCAATTTTATTGCCCTTATTCCGAAAGTATAAAGTCCTTCTTTCACCAATTCCGACCTACCTTTATTTATGGGATATTTGAAGGAGAGCTTTGTAAATCTAAAAAATTCTCTCTAGCTCGAAGAATTTGTTTGATTCTCCCTATAAAAATTGTTAAGGAAAAAGGGGCGCTTTTGTTAAAGGACTAAGTAGAGAAGATCTCCTTGGCGCACGAGGTGGCTTTAAGTGATAGGGGATTTTAACCTAAAGACAACATAGGAGGGAGGGGGGTCAAAAGAAAGTCAGGATATGGCAAAAGCATCTTTTTGGATCGAATGGGCTTTTGTGAGAAATGGCGGAATTTGATACATGGATGTTTATGTAATGAAGACTTTGGAGTGCTTGTGGATGGTGTGCCACATGGGTACTTTCCAGCTTCTCGAGGGCTGCGACAAGGGTTCCAAACCTAGCCCGTCGTCTTTTAGCTGATTGATGAGTGTCAAAGATAGACGTGTCACGCCGCATGAAGAAAGCTGTCAAGCATTGAATGAAGGGAGGGAGGGAGGCTCGGGCAAGGTTGTCGGAGCACGTCCGCCGTTGTCTTTTCTGTCGAGGTTGCTTGCAAGGAGTCGACACTCTGAGATGTCAATAGAGAGAGCAGAAAGGCGAGTCGTGAGTGTTCGAGTCTGTAATCTTGTCAAAGAGGGTTTGACCTCAACTAGGCTACGGGTTGTTATTCTGGTAGACATCACCCGAACGCCGCGTCCTAGACTGATGACACTTGCTCAATCTCTAAAGCGAATTCGGAAACTTTGGAAGAACCAATCTCGAGAGGTTGCATTGGGCGGGCGATAGGGACTCTGGATTTCTTTCTGCTGGCAAGGCATCTATACCGTAGATGTGCCGCGGAATCACCAATGAATCTAAGGCCGCGACGGGGACCGGGAGGAGCAGACAAAGAGAGTATAGAAAGAGTAGAGTCTTCACTCAGTCCATGAGAGAACTCCCTCTCTGATTGACTTCATCAGGAATCCTGAGGGTCCTGCCCTTGCTCTTTATCTCGGTATGGTTGACCACATTCCTGTTTTCAACCTTGGTAGGTCTTCGGTTCTGCTTATCGATCCGCTTCGACTCGATCGGATCACGGGATAACTTGTCCGAGCTTTCCCTCACTCTCTGCCTCAACCATTCATTCCAGTGATCTTTGCAATAAATCTCTCCCACAATAGCTAAAAGCTGCCGTCAGCGCTGTTGCACGAGTACTACGACAAACCCGTACCACGAGTACACTAACAAGAGAGGAACTACGAGCAGAAAGACTCACTCTGCTACTGAAATTCAAGAGATTGCGTTTAAATACAGAGAAAGAGAGAGTCAATCTCTTCCTCTGTGCATCTCTGTGATGGGCTCATCATAAGCTTTTTTTATCCTCCTCTTACCGGGATATGTGAAATGTTCGCATCCAAGTCCTTATTCCTTAATGAGAAGAGGCGTAAAGAGATAGTTCTGTCACGTCTCTATGTCGACCAAGGTTATTTGTCTAATAGAAAGCGTTCTCCTGCAGCCGTTGAAGTTTGTATATCGAAAACGGACGATCTCTTCCTCATATTCATATGTGTGTTTGGTGATTTGTGTCTTGGGTCGTCGATTTCTCGAAGGAGACTTTGAATGTGGGCTCTGGAGGTGCCTGTGTTACTAGGGTGTCTCCCCTGTGCTTCTCTTTAGTAAGATTTCGCATGGACGGCTTGATTCCTTATTCAGATTCCGAACTGTTATTAAGAGGTCGTATCTTTCCTTTTCTTGAGGCTGTAAGGGGGGTCGTCCCCTTTCATTTTGAACTTCGTGAGTAAGTAAGTCGTGGCGCGCTCCTTCCCCACCCCGGGATCAAAATCTTCTTAACCGTCTCGAACTCCGAGTGCTTTCCAAGGTTAGGGTTGGTGGGGCCTTATACCCGAATTAATGGAATTCATTCAATGCGTAGACAGATCGGGGTCGAAATTGGTATGGTACCTAGAAATATCATAGGAGAAGAAAGCATTACTTCCGAGCTCTGCTCTGTCTTTCAAACTCAAAATATCATCATAAGTGAATAAGTGAGTGAGATTGGATTCTAGGCTCGATGAGATGTTAGGTATGCCCGTTGCGTAGAGAAAGACGAATCAAGCAAGAAAGGCAGAAAGGGGGCCGCTTTCTTAATAATTCAAATAGATAGTTCTGCTCACATCAAGGGAAGCTCTTCATTAACTGAGAAGCTCATTGGCTCGCCTTTGACTGACGCCTCTCATTATTATTATTTCACTTTTATGCTTCAATCAGGCCTATATTCGCATTTGAATGATACCAATCGAGATGGCTTTTTCAGGGACTGGCCCCTTCCCTGAGGCAATCCCTGGGATTCAAAAGAGTGAGAAGGAACTTTCTCTGTCCTATGCCCTCATCACTAACCATTCCCCTTATCTTTGCATTTCTTGATCGGTCGCTCAAGAGACTGACGTTCGTTCTCTTCCTCTGTGCATCTCTGTGATGGGCTCATCATAAGCTTTTTTTATCCTCCTCTTACCGGGATATCTATTATATCAAGATTTCTTTTTTGAGCCCACTAAAAGCCCATTTATGGCACGTTTAACCCGTTGAAGGGCTTGACTCTTGTGGGATGGGATGTGCTCAGCCGCCTCCAACTCTTTCTGTGGGTCAGACAACTTCCTTAAGTCAGCAGACATCATATTGATCTCTCTACTGCTCCCGCAAACGGTGATGTCTCGATTCCCATTGGTCGGTCTGCTATCCGGAACAAACCTTTGTCCAAGTAATCTTGAATCAGATTCCTGAAATTTACACAATTATTTGTAGAGTGAGTCCATTTCTCGTGCCATTTACAATAACGTTTTCCTTTTCTTTCTTCTTTTTTAGGTATCTTATGTCCAGGCAGACAGGTCAAAAGCTGTTGATAACCCGGCGGCTGCTTCAGAGCTTCAGATGCCAACCAGTCGGCCGCGATCTTACCTTCTCTCTTCTCTATGAGTATGCTTACAAAAGCACTGCCAATCCCTTTGAACAAGATTCCTGCAAGCTTGGATCAGTTGTGCTTGAGGGTGATTAGAGGAAATCAAATGAATCACAGCATGCAAACAATATTCAAAATCTCTTTCAAGAATGACCTGCTTGTAACCCAAATCCCATGCCAACATAAGGCCACGGTAGATCTTTTTCTTTGCCTTTCAAGATATTGCGTATAAAGAGAAAGATAGCCAGTCCTCTTGGGCGGCCGAGAGTGTTATGTAAAAAGGACCAAGGAGGATCCTATCCTAAAGGAGAAGGAGGAGGAGTAGGAGCTAGCTTTAGGGGCGGAATCGAAGCGAAGAAATTAGTTCATGCCACGACGATCTATATGGAAGGGCAGTTTTGTTGATGCATTCCTCTTGAGAATGAAGAAGAAGAGAGATCTTCTTTTTAACAGGAAAATTTGGTCACGTAGATCTTCTATTTCGCCGGAATTCGTTGATTGCTCCGTACGAATTTACAATGGAAAAACTCCTGTTCGTTGTAAGATTACTGAAGGAAAGGTTGGTCATAAATTTGGAGAGTTTGCTTCTACACGGAAACGAAGACCTTCGAGAACAAATATTGGACCGGGAAGAAAAAGGGGGAAAAAGTAAAGTCTAAGCGCATATGGCACGAAAAGGAAATCCTATTTCGGTAAGACTTGATCTGAATCGTAGTTCAGATTCAAGTTGGTTTAGTGAGGGCGACCGCGAAAGTCACCGAATGGGTCAGTCTTTTAGTTCTCCCAGATTAGAATATCAAAGGAGGACGTTGCAGATGCCCGGGGCGGACACGACTTCTTCTAAGGCTAGAAGACCACTGGAAGACACCCAGGACTATAGCATGTCGTGAAAGAAGCACACTGGACGGGCGTGCTTCGACCGTGTCTCCGGGGCACAGTTGAATGTAGATATCATGAACGCGAGGTGCAGGATACCAGGCCGAGAAACCCGGGCAACCATTCCCCTATGTGCCAATCGCTAGCGCATCCAGGGCCCCGGCGCCCAGCTCAGCTGGAGAGGCCTAGCCTGATCTGAGAAGTGCTAATTCGGTTCGGATAGACTTCATTCAAGAATGCCACCGCCCCGGGAATCAATAAGAAAACAAGTGCTAAGTTTCAGATCAGTGAATAAACCGAAAGGAAAGAAGAGACCTTTCTCGCTCAGCGCCTAAAGCGCACTATGCTCCGCTTCAACAAATGAGAGTTTTCGGTGGAACCGGTGAACCACGCGAGCTGGTTAGATGCGTGGGACAGAGGGCTCGTAGTACCTGCTAGCGCGGCTACGCAGTGGAAGGGAAGGAGCCTAAATCGACCCCCTTCTTTTTTTCTTTGAAAAAAGCAGTAAGGAGTAAGGAGATTAAACTCTCGGATGAGACTAAGCAGCTACCGACCGTTCCGACGCGCCCTTGACCTATTTTGATTAAGACCAAAAACCTATCTCTAAAGTGGAGCCTAGTTTAAGCTGTCAAACAAGTGATGATTGAATGAAAGAAAAACCACTAGTAGGGATATGGATGGAGTCTCGCTCAGTAAAGAGAGTTGTAGGATTCGTAAAACAGGAGAAGAGCATCTCAAAGTATGGGGCAAAGGATGTTGCGTTTTGACTTTGTCTCCCGGGATCCACCACAGGTTGGGTTTGAGAGCCGTGTGATGGGTGACTATCCAGCACGGTTCGGAGAGCACTTTTAGTCTGCGCTGGTGAATGGAAGCCCCCCCTATCAAGCAAGAAGGAAGCGGCTCTTCCCACGGCGGAGTCACCATTGACTCTATTTATTATTATGGTAAATCAGTGTATCAAGATGTCAATCTGAGATCTTATTTCGGTTCGATACGTCCACCTACGAGACTCACCTTTGGCTTTCGTCTCGGTAGGTGTATTATTCTACATTTTCCCAAAAGAACATTCATTCATTTCTTTCTTCCCCGTCGACCACGACGACTGAAACGACGCGAAAAATCCAGACCCGTAAAGGAGAAGGGCCGGTGGGGGGCATTTGGGAAAGTCGGGCCGATCGGGTGTCTTCATTCAAGCGACGGTACAGAAGAAGAACGAAACGAAGTGAGAGGCCGGGGGGCAGGGAAAAGAGTCGAGTCGATCAGGCTCGACGATCGGGAGAAGCAAAACGAAATCAGGATTTGGCCGAAAAAGAAGCAAGGCTATGGATACCATGACCGATCACCATCGATAAAGAAGAATCTTTCTAAATCACTTCGTGTCAGCGGGGCCTTCAAGCATCCGAAATACGCCGGGATTGAAAATGACATAGCGTTCCTGATAGAAAATGACGACTCCTTCAGAAAAACAAACTTATTCAAGTTCTTTTTCCCAAAGAAGTCCCGCTCCGACCGCCCGACGAGTCATCTACTTAAAAGGACCCTCCCCGCAGTCCGCCCTTCCTTGAATTATTCGGTCATGCAATACTTATTGAATACAAAGAAGAAAATGCATTTCGACCCCGTCGTAGTTCTCAATCATTTCGTGGCACCGGGCGTGGCTGAACCATCTACGATGGGGGGAGCTAATGCACAGGGAAGAAGCTTAGATAAAAGAATACGTTCTTGCATCGCTTTTTTTGTAGAAAGCTCGACCAGCGAGAAAAAGTGTTTGGCCGAAGCCAAAAAGAGGGTGACCCACTTTATTCGCCAAGCGAATGATCTTCGCTTCGCGGGAACAACAAAAACCACCATCTCGCTCTTTCCTTTCTTCGGTGCTACCTTTTTTTTTCCAAGGGATGGGGTTGGGGTGTATAATAACCTTTTTTTTGAGGATGCCCGGGAACAACTCCTAGGTCAATTAAGGAGAAAATGTTGGAACCTCATGGGTAAGGATAAGGTAATGGAATTGATAGAGAAATTCATAGACCTAAATAGGATAGGAGAATTGATAAGGGGAATAGAGATGATGATAGAGATCATACTGAGAAACAGAAGAATTCCGTACGGGTACAACTATTATTTGAACGAAGTGCAAAAAATGCGATCTTTGTTGTATAATAGAACAAACACTAATACCAACATTGAATCGGTCAAGATCAAATCTGTTTATCAAAGTGCTTCTCCGATTGCTCAAGACATCTCTTTTCAACCGAGGAACAAAACAAGATCATTTCGTTCCATTTTTAGTCAAATAGTGAAGGATATTCCATTAGTAATGAAAAAGGGGGTGGAGGGGATCCGTATATGTTGTTCAGGTCGATTAGAAGGTGCAGAAATAGCTAGAACTGAATGCGGAAAGTATGGAAAAACATCTCGTAATGTATTTAACCAGAAAATAGATTATGCTCCTGCGGAAGTATCTACTCGTTACGGAATCTCAGGTGTCAAAGTGTGGATTTCATATAGTAAAAAAAAGGGGGGACGTGCTATATCCGAAACGTACGAAATATAGTAAATATCGTAAAGGCAGATGTAGTAGGGGTTGCAAACCGGACGGTACACAACTTGGTTTTGGAAGATATGGCACTAAAAGTTGTAGAGCTGGTCGTCTTTCATATCGAGCCATTGAAGCAGCGCGTCGTGCTATAATCGGACACTTCCATCGTGCTATGAGCGGACAATTCCGAAGAAATGGTAAGATATGGGTAAGAGTTCTCGCAGATATCCCTATTACCGGGAAACCTACAGAAGTAAGAATGGGAAGAGGAAAAGGAAATCCTACGGGTTGGATTGCTCGTGTGTCCAGGGGACAAATCCTATTTGAAATGGATGGTGTGAGTTTGTCAAATGCTCGACAAGCCGCTACATTAGCGGCGCATAAACTATGTTCGTCAACCAAGTTTGTTCAGTGGTCGTAAGCTTATTAATCTGACCCAAATTGGTACACGCCAATTCCATTTCGCCGGATTGAAAGAGCCATCAATCACTATGATCTCTTTCTTAGAAAAGAAATTGCGTAAATTCTGCCTTTTTTGATCCCATGCTTTCCGTCGGTCAACAACCAACTAAATCTAGACTTCTTCACTACTCGTACAGAGAAGGTGGAAGAAATTCAGTCTCTCTTTTTTTTGGGGGGAGCAGAGCAGTCAAAGAATGAACCAAAGCAAATGATTGTTCTAGAAAGGCTATTCCTCACAATTGCTCCTTGTGATGCAGCGGAACCATGGCAATTAGGATCTCAAGACGCAGCAACACCTATAATGCAAGGAATAACAGACTTACATCACGATGTCTTTTTCTTCGTTATTCTGATTTTGGTTTTCGTATCATGGATCTTGGGTCGCGCTTTATGGCATTTCCACTATAAAAAAAATCCAATCCCGCAAAGGATTGTTCATGGAACTACTATCGAGATTCTTCGGACCATATTTCCTAGTATCATCCCTATGTTCATTGCTATACCATCATTTGCTCTGTTATACTCAATGGACGAGGTAGTAGTAGATCCAGCCATTACTATAAAAGCTATTGGACATCAATGGTATCGGAGTGCGCCTCTTCACGAGGGTGATTAAAGTGCAACGAAATGCCTTAAAGTTGAATATGGTTCGCGAAGCATCTGGCTTACCGGTAATCTCCCATTCCCGCCGTCGAGAGACTTTAATAACTATAGCATGCCAGAAACGGGGAGTTGAGGTGGTTAGACCTATACCCCGAAATGCTCCCAGCATAGGAGCCTATGGTTCCATTCTTGTTGTTGCTGGAGGTACACATCCCTCTTCTCGGTGTGGAACGATATACGAGAAATAGATGCTCAGCCTGCAATGTCCGATAACGGCGCTGAAGTAGTGAATCTATCGGCACCATAGCAGTGGTATACAACTTTGGACCTAACGGCCGGCCTAGTAACCTTTCGGAATGGGGGATCCCCGTTGGCAACAACCACGGTAGTAGTTGCGGAACTACTGGGCCGGGAGAGGAGCGGAAAGCCACTTGACTGTAAGGAGAGGACAACCTCTTGTTCCTGCTCCTCTTTCTTCGCTTCGGGGACGGAGGTCCTACGGTAGGTAACAGCAGGCACAAGCAAGTTGACCGAAGGGGACCAGCGCTTCTACTCCTCCACCGAGGAGCCGTTCTTGCGAGAAGCAAGGGATGTCGTGAACGGTGGGAGGTCACAGAGAATTGACCTATTCATAGAGTGATCCTATGATCGATACAGGATATAGACTATCTCATTCTTTATTCTATTCTATTTCTGAAAAAAAAAAGAAGGGTGACTCAACTTCTCAGCTAGAGTTGGTGGTGGGACCTGTTGGCATAATGCACGCTGGAACGTGGGAATTCGAGGTCTCATGAACTACTACTAAAAACCAACCTTGTTTTTGTTTTGTTTGTGGACAAACGATATCCGGTCAGGCCTATGGCTGGATCCTTTTAGATCTACGGGCCGGCCGGCCCCGGCCGTTTACATGAGCATAGGGAATCTATACTCGAGCGTTCCACTGGGCCCCTGACAGGATAGGTGAGGAATCACTCTGGATCTTCTTTTTTTGGGCTACAACTTCGCCGAGCCGACTAGCATCCCTTTCCACTGTGCATTTTTCGAACAAAGAAGACGACTATAGGATCGAATTCGCTCTTCAAGAAACTGCTCGTCCCATACCTTCTGCCTGTCTCATATGTGTGGAACCTGGTCTTTTTCGGTTCCAGCCTCTCCCTCGAATACATAGGGTAGGTAGGGCTGGGTGAGAAATGGTTCCCTCTTGCCAATAAACTTTCCCCGGCCTTCGATTAACCTTACTCATAAAGGGTCTTACGGTCGGGAGAACTACCTAACTAAAGAAAAATAGTGTTCTTTCTAAGAGTAGGCGTGGAGAGCTTTTTGCGGGGAAACTTGCAAGTACAGTTTGGGGGGAGGCGGGCGTCGACCCTACCTTATGAGTATTCGGACTATAACAGTTCCGATGAACAGTCACTCACTTTTGACAGTTATACGATTCCAGAAGATGATCTAGAATTGGGTCAATCACGTTTATTAGAAGTCGACAATAGAGTGGTTCTACCAGCAAAGAGCCATATACGTTTTATTGTAACATCTGCTGATGTACCTCATAGTTGGGCTGTACCTTCCTTAGGTGTCAAATGTGATGCTGTACCGGGTCGTTTAAATCAGACCTCTATTTCGGTACAACGAGAAGGAGTTTACTATGGTCAGTGCAGTGAGATTTGTGGAACTAATCATGCCTTTATGCCTATCGTCGTAGAAGCTGTTCCTAGGAAAGATTATGGCTCTCGGGTATCCAATCAATTAATCCCACAAACCGCGAATTCTTCGTCTAAAGAACCCATTTTCATCGCTTCACCGGTGGGAACAAAATATTGTTCTTTTGGGAGTACCCGTCCCACCGGACGAGCTGGCCGAAGCCATGGCTTCCCCTTTCTATTTTTCAAACGTGGTGCACATTGATGGAGAGATTGAGGACCCAAGAACCCTGCATTGTTTGGGTAAGCTCAACGGACTCCTCCTCTATATCTATGAGTACTTTTTCGGCAGACAAATCCAAGCCTACTACACTAGGGCCATCCAGCAGGAATTGGATCAAACTCCGGAAGCCGACCTTGCAGATAAGATGACCGAAATACGAAATAGGGAACTCGCGCGCTTCGGAATTCGAGATTAGAGGGACCTCCGACGTACCCTAACTAAGAAAGAAGAAGTTCAGAGAAGAATTGCTTTTTGGGGTATCCAATCAATTAATCCCACAAACCGGGGAAGCTTAAGCGGAAATGAAAGAGGAGGTTGAGGGAAGCCACTAAATTGAGGGCTTCGCTCGCTCGCTCTAACGCTCGTTTAGTAGACAGCGAGTGGAGTGCATAAGCCCCTTTAGAGATAGGGGTGAGTACTACACGAGCTCGTAAGTAAAGTACGGAACGAGCCTTGTCTACGAAGCAGAGCGACCTCATCTTGCTTGCTTCTGGCGAAGCTTCTAGCTCTAAATAATAGGAATTCAGGTATGGCAGGAATACTGTCGACCATTACGAGCGATAGCGAAGCCAAGCCGTATAAAGGCGAGCAGCCCTTATAGCAATAGCAAA